TCGCTCACAGGTATCTGAGCAATTCTTCCTGTTGCTTTTACCGAACTTCCCTCTTGTATCATCAAACCGTCACCCATTAATACAACACCAACATTATTTGATTCCAAATTCAAAGCAATACCTATAGTGCCTTCTTCAAATTCGACTAATTCACCTGCCATTACTTCGTCAAGACCATGAATACGAGCAATGCCGTCGCCTACTTGAAGTACGGTACCGGTATTTACAATCTTTACTTCCCTATTATATTGGTCAATACGTGCACGGATAATATTACTAATCTCATCGGCTCGAATGGTTACCATAAGTATTTCTGAACTCCCTTCCCCCCCCCAAAAAAAAAATAATGCCTACAAAGGACTAATCGGTTATTTCTTTCATTGCCCCAAACATGCCAATATTAGCACTAATGGTACGTAAATGTAACTCGTTGGTCAAACAACTATTCAGAGTTCCTAGAGCTCCTTGTACGGCTTGTTGGAAAACTCGTAGTCGAACTTGATTAATCGCTCTTTGTTGTTCAAAATAAATAGTTTCATTTTTGTAATTTTCTAATTGTTCTAAAATGTTAGAAGTTGACTTAATCAAATTCAATTTTTCTCGTTCTATCTCAGAATATCCGTTCACTCGAAACTGATCGGCTTCTATTTCCATTTTCCGTAAGCGAGCCCGGGCTTTTTCCAGCAATTCAACGGCCCCTCCGCGTAGTTCTTCTGAATTTCGAATAGTATTCAAAATTCTATTTTTTCGATTATCTAATAAATCACTTAATGAAAGTAGATTCTTTTTCCATTCATTGCAAAACTTCCATGATCTCTTCCCGAACCAAACACGAATCTTTCGATTCATTTGGCTCTCATGCTCAACTATTTATGGTAAATTCCCATATCTTTTGTGACTGGAATGAGCCTATCCTCTTTTCTCCTCTCTTCTCTATTCATAATTCATATTCCAAAAAAAAATATTAAAACTAATCACTAATCCAAGACCAGAATATTCGGAGGACTCTTCTGACCAAACAAGTAATTATCAGTAATGTTGTTTCTTTTTTTCTTCAAATCCACAGAATTTACTTTATGCATAGGTTATCGATTCGGCATTGGATAAGAATGGTTGAAATACCCATTTTCCGAAAAAGGGGTTCAAATCCTGTTTTCAACATGAGTGTTCTATACCGAAAACAGTTTCCAACTATTCATTTTAAACCCATTTATTTATGTATTAACTTTATTTATGTATTAACATAGTAGTAGAAAGAGTACCTTGCTGCGCCTGGACTTCAAACAGTTTAGCTTGAGCTTTAACCATGTTAATGGTCCTACCTTATTGGTTGATAGAGAATCAAATTTACCAATAAATCACGAAATGCTATGATTCTTAAAGATGATTTTTTAATTTATTCAGAAGTAATTCGCGGGATCATGCACCTTTTTTTCTTTAACTAGTTGCTAGTTAAAACAAAAAAAGTACAACTGGTTCAATCCAGCCTATTCTTGAAATAAACAACTCGCACACACTCCCTTTCCAAAAAAAATCAATACACCAAGTACTACACTTAGATTTATTGGATTTGTTGCTAAAATATCGGTATTAAGCCCGAAACTCCCAGCAGACGGCCACTGACCCAAAGAAACGAAAGAATCGGTTACATTTTTCATTACATTTTTCATAGGATTTCCTCTTCTCTTATAGACAGACTACTTATTATTATTAGTTATTATTATTATTATTAATTTTATATATTATTCTTTATTTTATTCTTCTGCTCTTGTTTCTTTTTTTCTTGTTTTTTTTTAATCATTTAACTATTATTTCTAATACCTATTATTTCTAATAGATCGAACTAAACAGAATAAAAAAAATGTACTCGATTTATAGATAGTATAAATAGATGTATAAATAGATTTTTTTTTTTAATTGGAAATTTATAATAAAAAAAATACTTTTTTATTGGAATTCGGTACCAGGTCTTGTGTAAATTATGAAATATATCCTTTGTTTTTATTGCAACACTTCCTTAAAAAACTTAAAAAAATTTCGATTGAACTAAGAGGGGGGGAAGGAAGAAAGCGAGTCGGTATACTAATTCCTCATCCTCAAATCAATCCTTCCCGTGGGTTATTGTCCCAATATAATCCCAATATAATAAAAAATAATACAATAAAAAATACAATAAAAAAAAAAATAAATAAAAAAATTTTAGTAGTGAAATCTTGATATAATTTGAAAAAGCAAGCAGCAAATCCAAGGTAATAAAAAAATATGTATTTTTTTTTAGGATTAAACAAAAGGATTCGCAAATAAAAGTGCTAATGCTACAACCAGGCCATAAATTGTTAAAGCTTCCATAAAAGCCAGACTAAGTAATAAAGTACCTCGTATTTTTCCCTCCGCCTCGGGTTGTCTCGCAATGCCTTCTACAGCTTGGCCCGCGGCAGTACCTTGACCAACCCCAGGTCCAATAGAAGCAAGCCCAACGGCTAACCCAGCAGCAATAACGGAAGCGGCAGAAATCAATGGATTCATGATAAGTTCCTCGCACCAAAATAAAGAAAAGAAATGGTTAATGATACAATCAACCAATAAATTATGATTTAATTATTCTATTCCATTGATAAGATTTTCAATCAGTCGAAACAAAGTAATTAAGAACTCCGAATTAAAAAATAATATTAATGAATCATCAAAATTACTTTGATATCTATTTTTTACTTACTATCTACAAAGTTTTTGTCAATTCATACAATTTTTTGTTTTTACATTTCTTTATTTCGAAGCATTCTTTGAATTCGAACTCTTCTTTTTTTTTTTCTTAATTGAATTTTTTTATTCAATATTCAATTCACAGTTACAAACGAGAAAAAAAAAAATTTTATTGGAATCCCTATCTAAATTCCCATTACCATTAGTAGTAGGGCAGATTAAATTATATCTTTTAGCTGATATATAACTAGTTAATACCTAATATTACATATACATGTCTTTCTGCCATAACGTAAACCAACTGTTCGTATCTTAGATTCAATCAGATTCACAAATTCAAATTACTTTATTTTTCATTTTTCGAAACATCCACAAAGGAAAGTATGCTTATATCCATTATATATATATTACATACACCTAGTTTGATCCCACTCTCCTGAATAACCCCCTTTTTCTGAATCTCATTTTTTGTAAACTCTTGGTTTCCTTTTATTTATCGTTTTCCCACACGGATACAATCAATCTAAATGGACAAATTCATTAGTCTGAATCATTGCATAGAAATAGAAGTCTTTGGTTGATCTAAGCTCATGTAAGTTATTATTTATTAATATTTTCTTTTGTTTTGTTCTTTTGTTTTGGTCAATCGTTGAATTGAATAAAAAAAACGACTGAAATTAAATGGGCATTACTCTATAAAACCTTTTTTTAATCACACATTCTAAAAAATGAAAAAAAAAAAAATAAGGAATTCCTAAGTAAATTATGGTTGGTAAATTATGGTTCCTAAGATTGGAATTGAATGAACGAAACAATCAACAATGACAATATAAAGAAAATATTCATTGGAAGTAGGTATCAAAGGACCAAACAAACGAATTTTAGGAAAAAGATTTTTTAGATCTCTTTCCCTTTTTTTTACAATTCGCCAATATCGTAAGCTGTTTTACTATTCCTCTAGATTGTATAGATTTTTTTGTCTATTTGTGTATATTTATGTTTACTGTATGTTTACTAAGTAGATTCTCTTGAGCAAGGCAGGGATTGCCTTGCATTGCACTAAGCTAAAAAAAAACTATTTTGAAAATTAGTCAATGATGCCCTTCCATGGATTCGCCTATATAAGCCGCAGCTAAAGTTGCAAAAATAAGAGCTTGAATCCCGCTTGTAAATAATCCAAGGAACATGACAGGTATAGGAACCAATGAAGGTACTAAAGAAACAAGAACAACAACTACTAATTCGTCTGCTAATATATTTCCAAAAAGTCGAAAGCTAAGTGATAAAGGTTTTGTGAAATCTTCTAAAATGTTAATGGGTAAAAGGATTGGAGTTGGTTGAATGTATTTACCAAAATAACCTAATCCTTTTTTGCTAAGGCCCGCATAAAAATATGCTACTGACGTAAGTAAAGCTAAAGCAACAGTAGTATTTATATCATTCGTAGGTGCGGCTAACTCTCCCTGCGGTAATTGTATAATTTTCCAAGGTAAAAGTGCACCTGACCAATTAGAAACAAAAATAAAAAGAAACATAGTTCCAATAAAGGGAACCCATGGACCATATTCTTCTCCAATCTGAGTTTTGCTTACGTCTCGAATGAATTCAAGGACATATTCGAAGAAATTCTGACCGGCAGTCGGAATGGTTTGTGGATTCCGAACAGCTACAATAGATGAACCTAATAAGATAGCGATTACAACCCAAGAAGTAATAAGGACTTGGGCGTGGACTTGGAAACCCCCTATTTTCCAATAGAAATGCTGGCCTACTTCCACACCGGATATATCATATAAACCTTTTAGCGTGTTGATGGAACATGATAGAACATTCATATTACCCCCTAAAAGAAAGAAAACTTGAACTTGAAAAGGAATTATCTTGATTCAACCATCTTTTTTTCGAATTCACTGTTTGAATTGTATATTTTGGATACCAATTAATGACATACTATCTCCGGTTATTTTTTTATCTCTTTTCTCTTTTGTACGATTCAGGAATAGTAACCGATTCCATAAATCTATGGAGTTCAAAAAAAATTTATTTATCTTATTATTAATCAGAGATTTCATATATAGCTAGAACGACCCTCACAAATTGCAACTACTAATTTGTTAAGAATGAATCGGATTGAAGCTATAGCGTCATCATTCGCTGGAATCGAAATATCTGCGAGATCGGGGTCACAGTTTGTATCAATTAAACAAATCGTTGGAATTCCCAAAGTGATACATTCTCTAAGAGCCGTATATTCTTCTTGCTGATTAACGATTATTACAATATCGGGTAACCCGGTCATATATTTAATCCCACCCAGATATGTTTGCAAGTGAGATAACTGTCTCTTCAATCGAGCCGCATCCCCCTTCGTAAGGCAGTTGAGTCTCCCTGTCTTTTGTTCCATTCGTAAGTCCCTGAACTTTTGAAGTCTCGTTTCTGTAGTGGACCAATTCGTTAAAATACCGCCGAGCCATTTTTTATTAACGTAATGACACCGAGATCTTATTGCAGCCCGCCTTACTAAATCAGCTGCTTTTTTTTTGGTACCAACAATTAAGAATTGCTTTGTCCTACTTGCTGCATCAAAAACTAAATCACAAGCTTCTGATAAAAAACGAGCAGTTCTAGTAAGATTTGTAATATGAATACCTTTACGCTTTGCAGAAATATAAGGTCCCATTCTCGGATTCCATTTTCTAGTACCATGACCAAAATGAACTCCTGCTTCCAGCATTTCTTCCAAATTAATGTTCCAATATCTTCTTATCATTTCTCCACATACTTCCTCTCTCTTTTTCTCTTTTTTCAATGAAAAAAGAGAAAAAGAGAGACAAGGTACCCTGAAATAAATAATTGTTCCGATGGAACCTTCTCTTTTCCCGGAAATTGGACGTTGATACAGAATCCAAGCGATTAATTTCTTTCTATTCCTTATTAATTATCTTTATTTCTTTATTATTTTGATTATTCTTTATTACTATTAACTATTAACAAATCACATGTATCACATGTAAAAAAAAAAATCACAGGGCCACCGATAGTTAGATAGTTAAAAGAATAAATCCGCTTTTAGGAAGCATTAAATCCTATAAATGATTGTTTTGATGTATCATAAAAATTTTTTGAACTGCAAGAATCAAATAATTCTTTGTGGTGGAACAAAATATCTCTCATTTCCTCCTTGAATAAACTCTTCTTTTTGGTTTTCAAAGGAATGTTCTTATGTTGCCTTGAGCAGTACATGAATCCTTTGAATCCGGTCCCAACGGGTATCATACCACCTAGAACAACGTTTTCTTTCAGGCCTTTCAACCAATCAATACGACCGCGGAGAGCCGCTTTTGCTAAAACGCGAGCAGTTTCTTGAAAACTCGCCTCCGATATGAAACTTTGAGTATTCAGAGAAGCTCTCGTTATTCCTAATAATATGACTCGGTAACAGATCGCTTCTTCCAAAGCGCGCCCCGTTCGTTCCGCTCGAAACAATCCAATGAGTTCTCTAGGCAAAAAAACATTAGACATTCCATCTTCTGAAACCAACACTTTTGATGTTATTTGACGTACAATAATTTCTATATGTCTATTATGGATCTGCACCCCCTGGGTGCGATAAACCTTTTGGATCTTATTAACCAAAGAGATACGACTTTGTACTATAGTTAGCTCAGCACCAATCAAGAATCCCCAAGGAATTCCAAGAATTCTTGTTATACACTCGTTCCAACCCTCAACTCTCTTTTCTAAGTTTATCGATATTGAATCAATTGAACGCACTTCTAACACTTGTTCCACTTTTGGAAGACCCTGCGTTATATCATCAGATCTTGATTTTTCATATATAAATGTAACGAATGTATCTCCTTCGTAAAGGATTTCTCCATAATGGCCATGAACAGTCGCTCCCGGAGTGGCCAGATAAGGCTTAGCTGATCTTATTACTAGAGAATCAACGTGAACAATTATAACTTGACCCGATTTTAGGTAGGGTCCATTTTTGGCCATACATACATTTTCACAAATAAACTGTCCCAGGCTAATTATTGTGAATATTTCTTCACAATAATTATGATGGAGAAAATACCAATTCAAATTGAATGGATTCAAAACGTTGTTACTACATAGATTGGGATTAACAATTTTCCCGTTTTCGTCCATTAAAATTAAATAATATTTAATTACTTGAAAAATCTGTTTTAAATTGTCAAGTGTCAAATATTTAATTACCGAGATCGGATTATGAGTTATTAAATAGTAAAATGAAAAAAAATTATCAATTTGAAGGGCTGTTCCTAAGGGTCCCAACGAATTCCTGATTGGAATTATAGGATCTCTTTTAATCGATTCTTTTATTATATTGTGATATTTTACATCGTTGAATGGATCCATTCGAAAACAACTAGATGATGACAAAATTATCAAAGATCGACATTCCTTATTTCTATTCAACAACGTACTAATAGTTCCTTGATTTTGTTTAAGTGATTGTTGAATTCTTGCCTTGGAATAAATGGAATAAAATGGATTAATATTAATAGTGGTGCGATCGGACCCATTATCAGAGATTAATCCCGAACCTAATGTATCATTCCTTTTTCTGCTGATATATGAAATATGGGATTTTGCTAAGTGGATTCTTAAGAAATCACGTATCATACCATTTGTACTTACTTCAACAAAAGAAGCGTGAGCCTCTTTAACCGAAGAACTTTTTTTGTCTTGGTCCCAATTCAACACTAAACAAGTACGAACTAATTGAATACTTGTGTCAGAAATTCCCCGAATTTGTTTACCAGTTCC